CGTATTTTTACTTTCCCCACCTCTTCGCTGAAAAAAAAAAAAAGAATAGAAAGCGGGTAGCGGGAATCGAACCCGCATCGTTAGCTTGGAAGGCTAGGGGTTATAGTCGACGTCGATTCAGCATTTTGAACGTCTCTAATTCAAAACCGAACATGAAACTTTGGTTTCATTCGGCTCCTTTATGGATATGGATGTGAACAAAATTACAAAAAAAAAAATTCTACCCATAACATCTATGTCAACTTTTGTCTGACTACTGATTGCTTTCTAGATGATCCCTCTAGAAGAGAGTAATTCTAACAATCTTTCTAGTTACTTCGTTCTCTATTTTTATTTGAGGCGGTCCTGAGGAAAGGGATTTTGTTTCCACCGAGCTAAAAAACCAGGTCGATGCCTCTAGTAAACCAGAGTCATCATTTAATAGCTATTTTGATTCAATTTTTGATTTGTAAAGCCAAAATTGAAGATTTAGTTACGATTAGAAACCTACTTTCTATCTTCATCCATGGATCCCTTACTCATACTGATTCAATACTGATTCAATTGGAACTATTAATCCAATTCCAAAATTATGTTTCGTAATTTCATAATCCAATTTCTCACTTTCTAAGTGATCCTTGGATACAAATCACGAGAATGTATAGGTTTTCTCGAATCCGTGATTGAGAGGTAAAGGAGTAAATCCTTTTATTTTTGCAAATAAAGTTTTTGGTCGGAATACGAATCAAACCGAAAACAACGACCCTTTAACTATCAAAGGGGTAAAAAAACGAATCACACTTTTACCACTAAACTATACCCGCTACAATTCGATTATTGTATACAATTCGACCTTTTGTCGAACCGGAAAATGGGGTATAATAAGATGGGATCATCAAAAAATCATAAAATTTAAAGTATTGACCCTCCTTTCTTTTTCATTTTCGCGGATGGAAATAGTCCTCCTTCTTTTTTTGTTCGTGCTTAAATATTTCCTATTCACTTTTTTATATTTATAAATTTATATAATACTAAGCATTTTTGTTTTCAAATCAGATAAATGAAAAATCATCATTATTTTTCTGGAATTAGTTGGAACAAAAAGAGGCCCGGCTGGGGGTACTGACCAGGCCAGGCCGTGTCAATAAGAAATAAGAAGGGTCTTTCGAACAAAATATGAAGGGGCCACTTTTTTTTTTTCTTTATATTGTTGGCACTTTTGAGCCCTTTTCTTTATTTATCGAAAATAAATTACTGATAAAAATTGATAAAAATTGTACATATCTATAGAATCGAGAAAGAAATACTCCTTATTTTATGTGTAATCTAACCTAATTTTCAATTAGGAGAGATGGCTGAGTGGACTAAAGCGGCGGATTGCTAATCCGTTGTACGAGTTATTCGTACCGAGGGTTCGAATCCCTCTCTTTCCGCTTCCCTTGATGACTTTTTTTTTTCAAATTTGGCAAATCCTTTGTTTTTATCTAAACAAAAAATCCGAAGAAAATAGAAAGGAAAAACCCTTATTCTTCGCGCCCAGGATTACGTCCAGGATCATTAGATAGGAATCCAAAGATGAAGAGAGAAACAAAAAATATCACTACTGTGTAAACGAAGAGTTTGAGAGTAAGCATTACACAATCTCCAAGATAATTAAAAAAAAACGAAAATAGATCCTCCATTTTTCTACCACATATCCTATTTGGATATCAAGAACCGAGTTTCTTTCTAGAAAAAATCACGAACTTTCTAGGAAATCTAGGAAATTTAGGAAATTTGTAAGAATTTTTCAATTTAAATAATTTAGATTTCAGATTAAGGATCTTAGCGAAAACTTACAGCAGCTTGCCAAACGAAAGCTAAGAGAAAAAAGAACACGGGTATGACTGGCATAACATCTACGACGGGGTTCAAAAAAGCGTAGGCCTCGGGCAATTTTCCGAAGAAAAAACTACTTGAATAAAAGGCAGAATTAAGACAGATACAGATCAAACTAAAGATATTAAGCATAACAGACATTTTGTTCTTGGAGATAATTGCATTTTGATTGAGTTATTGATATGATATAAGGGAAAATTTAGGTAGACAAAAAATCCTTCTTTTCTTTTGAACTCACCCAATCAAAAACCTCCAATTCTCAAAAGAGAATAGAGGAAATCATACTTTCATACAATATCTTAATTGAATTATATCTAATGATCAATAAATTAAGTTTAATTCTATATTCAAAAAAATCCTAGTAATTAGTAATAATCTAAATATCTATAGAATAAATTAGATTGGAGTTGACAAATAACGAATATTATATTAATTTATATTAATTAAAATTTTAATTAATTAAAATTTTAAATGAAAAATATTTCAAAAAATATTTAAATATTAAATAGTAATTACTAATTATAATTAATTATATAATTATATACTAATTAATTATACTTTATAATTATACTTTATTTAGTAGTATCGAAAGTAGTATCGAATAGAAATCGAAATGGGGCGTGGCCAAGTGGTAAGGCAACGGGTTTTGGTCCCGGCATTCGAAGGTTCGAATCCTTCCGTCCCAGAGCATATTCATTATGTTAGAATAGAATAAAGATTTTTTTGAATGGGCTAAAGTCTAATGTTAGCTGGAATTTCTTTCTTTTTCTTTTTTTTATCTTTTATGCATGAATCATATCTTTATTGAATCGAGTACAAATGACACGCAAATGTAATTGACTCTATTTCTGATCCAGGTAAATGGGGAACATGGGTTCCAAGAGTTGGAATTTTTTAAAAAGGGGGTCTTTTCACCCTATGCCCAATCCCATCTTGTTTCGGGAAGTTAGTTATTTAGAAAAGCATTCCGTCCCATATTTTTTTTTCTATTTTATCAATATTTGGATTTTCAAGGATCCTATCTATTATTTCTTATCCTAGAAACAAAATTTTTAGGAATTTTTATATAGATTTCTTAATTCTAACTATTTTGGTACTAATCAAATTCAGTCAAAGTCAATAGGATTAATTCTCCTAAGGGGTTAGGCTAAAATAAAAAAGGAGCAACTTAATTTGTTAATTTGGACTTGTTGGAATTTGTACCTAGCCAGTCCGCATCCCCGATCATAATTCCCATTTTTTTCTCTTATGTCCCATTAGTCCTGTAGTACCCCGGGGGCGAATGCATTAACCGAAGATATTCAAATTTCTGCGTCTGCCTGAATTGCATTAACAAAAAAAAATTATATATGTTATATATGTAATTATATATCCATCCGATGTATTTTCTTTGAATAAGTATTTCGTGTTTGGCCCTAATAAATAATTGTAAATTTACGTAACACTTAAGAGGGAGTGTTTTATATCTTTTATTATCTTTTATTCACTTTCTATTCTATTATGTATGGCAAGATTGGATTAGCGAAATCTTGCTGAACTACACAGCTTAAACAAAATAACATAAAAAATGAGGAAATGTTTAACGTATATGTATCCTTCTATTCTATTTTTTTCTATTTTTGTGAAAAAGGTTTTTGATCCCCCCGATTTGAAATTTTTAAATAAAAATAGAAAATATTTACCCCTAACCTTTAATCTATTAATCTATTATTAAATAGAAATTCTTTAAATTAAGAGGACTTGCTAAAACTTATTCAGAAAACTCTTTACCGATTTATAGCTATATTCTTTATATACCGATCTATAACTATATATAAAATCTCTATTGTATTTATAGAACAATTTATAGAACAAAGGGATATAGATTACGATGTCTACAAACCAATGACTATTCATGATTCCATGATTGAATCAATTCCATACTGGGTCCAAATTACAAATTAGAAGAATGTTATGGTAAAACTTCGTTTGAAACGATGTGGTAGAAAGCAACGTGCGACTTGAAGGACATGATCCATTGTGGATTCTTTCTTATATCCACCATTTTCGATTTGTATAGTAATGAAGGTGCTCTTGGCTTCGACATCCGTTGGTAACCTAAATAGTCCATGATGGAGCTCGAGTAGAAAGTATTAATTCATTTCTCAGGACAAGAATCTAGGGTTAATGCAAATCAATAAATTGGAGCAACTTCGTGAATATATCTTCGATTTCGATATAGAAATGGAAGGGATCCTATTCGAACAAGTTTCCAATTCAAAAGGAAAATTTGTTGGAATTAATCAAACCGTTTCGATCAAAAGAAGGAATTTAGTGTCCGTAGGATTCTTTGATAGAAGGAAATAAAAAAAAAAAGGGGTATGTTGCTACCATTTTGAAAGGATTAAGAAGCACCGAAGTAATGCCTAAACCCAAGGATTTAAAACAAAGATAAAGGATCCCAGAACAAGGAAACACCGTTTTAATCGTCTCACTAACTGGGCCAGACTTAAGAATCCAAATATATTTTAACCGAGACAAACACAAAAGGGGGTAAAGACTACTCAATAAACGAAAGATTCTCTTTTGAATTATTTGAGAGTTATCCAACTTGAGTTATGAGTAAGAATGGTTTTTTTTTTCTTTTTTAGGAAAGAAGAAGAAAAAACAGACTTAAACCCCAGTCTAATTAATTTGATGATTTTATAGAACCTTTTTTCATTTATGGAATTTATTCGAATTCCATACCATAGATAAAACTTCAAATCCAATTCTTTTTTTCTCGAGCCGTACGAGGAGAAAACTTCCTATACGTTTCTAGGGGGGGTGTATTGTTCATCTACATCTATCTCAATGAGTCGTCTATCGAATCGTTGCAATTGATGTTCGATCTCGAAGAGAAGGAAAAGATCTTCAGAAAGTAGGTTTTTATGATCCGATAAAGAATCAAACTTATTTAAACGTTCCTGCTCTTCTCTATTTCCTTGAAAAAGGGGCTCAACCTACAGGAACTGTTCAGGATATTTTAAAAAGGGTGGGGATTTTTAAGGAACTTTATCCTAATCAAACGAAATTCAATTAAGGAAATACAAGAAAGGGGGGCATTTTTTTGTATATAACTTTGGATAACCTTTCTCTACTCTTTTTTATTACCCCCTCTTTTT